ATTGGAATCACTAATGCATGCATTGTTGTATTAGATCGAAATCTGAAATCTGAAGGTTCTTTTTTGACCTAACTACAAAGAGGCGGATTTCTAATAGGAAAGATACAAACTAGAACTTCTAAAGCAAAAGAGAATAGAAATGACTAGTCTTATAATATAGTTGAACCAAAACACCTATTTTTTTTTTTCGAGTGATCGTGTGATCACTTTTTGTTCTCATTCATTCAAGATATTATATGCAAGATATTATAACCTATTACGAAATCTAATTAGTTAAAAAGAAAGTAAAAGTTTTATAAGATTACTGTTCGCTCTAAAATTGAAAATAGATTCGATAAAAAAAAAAGAGTAATAATTTTCTAATTTGATTCCATAATGATTCGAAAAGAGTTTTGTTTTAAAACGAAATTACACGACCTAATTCTTATTAGTTGAATTGAAAAATGATCCAAGAATGCATTCGCTGATTGCAAACGCGGTATGCGTAGATGTTACAGACGATTAATCAATTTCTTTTTCTAAAGCTGTGACTTTATCCTTGTTAGTGCTGTCTATAATGATATTTGAATCAAAAGCTTGCAATTGGTATTTTTGTTTCTCTCCTATTTTGTAAAAAATGAAACTCAGGTAAGTGCTTTTTTATAAACATATGTATAAAAATAACATATTTCATTTAGCTCCTTGATGCCTATAATAACTAGTTATTTCGGTTTTCTACTAACGGCTTTAACTATAACCTCAGCTCTATTTATTGGTCTGAGCAAGATACGACTTATTTGAAATGAATTGCACAATTCATAAAAGGAAATCTTTCCGCGAACTTCTGTGTATTTCTAGTTACTTATCGTGTCAATTACCAATTCTTGGTCATTGAGATTCGTGGTAATTTGGATTAATATTTAGGTATAGATATTACCTCTTTTTTCTCCTTTCAAACAAATTGAAATGATTGAAGTTTTTCTTTTTGGAATCGTCTTAGGTCTAATTCCTATTACTTTGGCTGGATTATTTGTAACTGCATATTTACAATACAGGCGTGGCGATCAGTTGGACCTTTGATTAATTAACATCCCCCCCTTTTTTTGACCTCCTCCTTTGTTTAATATCCAGGAGGTCAAATTAAGATTGCTGTTCCAGTTCCAGTTAGTGTTTCAGCCGAATTCGATCGAAGAAGATCCGAATCACGCTCTGTAGGATTTGAACCTACGACATCGGGTTTTGGAGACCCGCGTTCTACCGAACTGAACTAAGAGCGCTTTCTTATCATAAAAGAGAATACTGTAAAGAAAAAAGAAAAGAATTGGCCCCAATACATCTTGTATGCATACTATATAGTGTCATTGTATGCATACTATATAGTGTCATAAGAATGAAAGATTCTATATGATATGTCCATTGTGAGTTGATCTTAAAAAATACCTCATTACTGCTCAAAGGAGTAGTAATAGGTAGGGATGACAGGATTTGAACCCGTGACATTTTGTACCCAAAACAAACGCGCTACCAAGCTGCGCTACATCCCTTCCGTTGGTCTACAGTGTCATTGTAGAGAATTCCTGTCTTGTTTTCCACATCGTTATCTCCTCTATTAAAACCTAGAATTTTTCTTTTCATTTCGTCTTTTTGGTCTCATTTAACATATAATAATAGCAAAAGACTTCTATCTATATGAAATATGGAACGGAACCCCAAGGAAAAATAACTGAGTCTTTTTGGGGAATATTGGAGAAGAAAAGGACGTTTTTTCTGTATTTAACAAAAAGTAAATCTTTTTTACTAGATAATTGTACATTTAAATATGTATTATCTTATTGATTACAATAAAATGAAAAAATGAAGGAGGTTTTTCAATGCGAGATCTAAAAACATATCTTTCCGTGGCACCGGTACTAAGTACTCTATGGTTCGGTTCTTTGGCAGGTTTATTGATAGAGATTAATCGTTTTTTCCCGGATGCGTTGACGTTCCCATTCTAGTTATTGGCGCGGGACGGAATAAAGAATATTAGAGATACAATTAAATATCAGCCCCCTCTTTTCTCTTTTTTCCCTTTTTTAGAAGAAGGGAGGAAAGAGAAAGAATAAAAGTGCATTCAACAGCTGTGAGACTCGGGTTCTGGTTGGAATGAAATGAATATTTCATTCTATGGAAGTCGAATACAAACAGTGGTTCTAGGGAAAGAGTATTATACAAGATACTTATATAAAATATAAAATGCTGTACTGTGATTTGAAAGTTTAGAAATCTTTCTATCTTATTTCCGATATTGAGTGTAGTGAAATCTTGCATAAGAGGATAGCAAGTTACAAATTCTATTTTGTTTTTTCCTTCCTTTCTTCTTTTTCGTTTCGGATTGAAAGAGGAAGAGTTGAGTAAATGAAAAATCCAAAGGAGGTTCATGGCCAAGGGTAAAGATGTGCGAATACCGGTTCTTTTGGAATGTACCGCTTGTGTTCGAAACGGTGTTAATAAGGAATCAACGGGCATTTCCAGATATATTACTCAAAAGAACCGGCACAATACGCCTAATCGATTGGAGTTACGAAAATTCTGTCCATATTGTTACAAACATACGATTCACGTGGAGATAAAGAAATAGATTGAAGCGAGTACTTGCGCCCTTATCTTAATCTTACAAGGCAAGGAAAGGGAAAAATGACATTATATATATAACATATTTAACATAGTTAAAAATAATTATAAACAAACCAAATCCTATTTATTTATTCTAATTATAGATCCGGCTGAAATAGGATTTTAGGGATAAGAAATAAACTAACCAAACCATGGATAAATCCAAGCGAACTTTTCTTAAATCCAAGCGATCTTTTCGTAAGCGTTTGCCCCCGATCCAATCGGGGGATCGAATTGATTATAAAAACATGAGTTTAATTAGTCGATTTATTAGTGAACAGGGAAAAATATTATCTAGACGAGTAAATAGATTGACCTTGAAACAACAACGATTAATTACTATTGCTATAAAACAAGCTCGTATTTTATCTTTGTTACCTTTTCTTAATAATGAGAAACAATTTGAAAGAACTGAGTCGACCACTAGAACTACTAGTCTTAGAGGCAGAAAAAGGTAGGTTTACTCTTTATTAACTTGAATTCAAACCCCCATCCGAACTCAAACGCGGATTTCTATTTTGTGGTCAAAATCCAAGAATCCGGATTGAATTCTCGTGTCATAAGAAAAAAAAGAAGAATCTGGGAAGAAGAAAATTTTTTTTTGAAGGCGTTGATTCATTTTTATTTTGACTACTTTCTTTTCTCATATTTTCTCATATTCTATTCATTTTTCTTTTCTTTTTTATTCGACCTTCCCGGAGTTCATTCTCCGGGCAACTCCGTTTAACCGGTGGATTCCTTCCAACTTACTTCTTTTATAATCTCATTGGAAATCATATAAAGACAATTCCTATTTGATATAGCTATTTGTGCAAGTATTTTACGATTAAGAAGCAACTGTCTCTTGTACAGATCATTTATTAATCTACTATAACTATAGCATACCCCCCTTTCGCGAATTGCTGCATTTATTCGAGTGATCCACAAACGACGAAAATGGATTTTTTTCCTATCCCTATCCCGATGAGCCGAAACCAAAGCTCTTATTTTTTGTTGAGTAATAGTTCGAGTAAGTCTTGAATGAGCCCCCCGAAAGCTTGATGCAAATAAACGAATTTTTGTTCTACGTCTCCGAGCGATATATCCCCGTCTAATTCTGGTCATTGAATAAATGAAACTTTAACGAATAACTAATAGATTTCCTAGATTTCCTTTCTTTCAGTTATTCTTTTGCCCCTTTCCTAGTATATTAATAACAAAACTGATTTTTCCAATGTATAAACTAAGAATTCCAATGGCTTTGGCTACTATAACCTTCCCAACCACAATTTTTGATTTTTTCTAGACATTTCACCTCGAAATACGAAATTTGACTATACTAGGTATTAAAAAATCAAAGTAATGATAAAGAAATAGTGGATTCCATCGTTTCTATGGTTACTTCTTCAACGGTGAGGTCTTCTCTATACACCGGAGCCTTTACTTCATTTAATCAATGTTATTGCTAACTTGTATAGTTCACATTCTTCGGCTCTACCCATGAATTATCCAGTAATAGGTCTTTCACAACAAGCTCTACCTATACAGTAACGGTATTTAATTATGAAGGTTGGCTGGGTAACTGACCCTGTTAGTCCGTTCTTGCAAGAGGGGTCTATGTTAACTAAGATTTCCTCCGCTTAATGGATAACCATTTGCTACCAATGGAGAATTGCTTCTCATTTTGAATTGAGGTGAGTGGATTTACACCAACAGAAACCATAAATTTCATACAAAATAAAAGGGATATCATCCATTTTTAGATAGGAAATCTAGTTTGTTTTTCCGTTATATCCTATTTGATCATTGATATTCGAACATTGTTCTCTTTCCTTTGTTCTAGTTCATGATCTGAACGAGTCGCACATACACCCTAGTACATGTTCCTCGGCGCTGAGGGCATCCCCGAAGCGCGGGGGATTTTGTGACATTTCTAATTGGCTGTCTTGTATTTCTAATAAGTTGTTTAATCGTTGGCATGTTGAATCATATACATAATGGGCTGGTTTAGATCGATCCTAACCGGATGATTATCAATTACTTTTATTCAATAGAATAATAAAAAAGATTCCATAGAATAATAATATTCAACTCGGCAGGGTTCATTTCAGAATTGACGCGAAATCCAGGTTATTGTCATTCAACCGCCACAAGATCAACAATTCCATAAGCTTGGGCCTCTGTTGCTGACATAAAAACATCTCTTTCCATGTCTTCGGATACAACCCATAAGGGTTTGCCCGTTCTTTGTACATAAACCCTTGTCAGGGTTTCACGTAGTTTCAGCAGTTCTCCCACTTCCAGGATGAATTCTCCCGTTGCTACTTCAAAAAAAGAACCAGCAGGTTGGTGGATCATTACCCTGATGATATAAGATAATAAAAGGTTTCTCTCTTTTTCATGATGAGGGGAAGATAAAAGAAAGATAAAAGAATAACAAGAAAAAAAGATAGAATCGAACAACCGTACGGGCATTATGCATTGCATACGGCTCTACAATAAAATTGACCCTTACCTTCCATCAAAGAAATAAAAAATAGGATCGATCAGACCCCGATCGGTAAATGATCAACTTACCACCCTTCCTTTCGGAGGAATTCAAAAATACTATGATGGCTCCGTTGCTATATATATTTATTATATTTTTTTGTCTGTGATTTGTCTGTCATTCAGCAATCCCAAAGTTGCTTTTTATTTGATCAAATAATAAATAAACTAAGGAAAAAAGAATTTTTTTTCGCTCCATAACATAAATAGAAATATTGTTAAGAGACCTCTGGTGTGAAAAAAGTTTGTGACGCTGAACTGGACTTCCAAAATAAGAAAATAGGAAATACGTTTTTATCATATTACTCTCTCGATACATAAGCTAATGTTGTGAAAACAAAAAATTTTTTTTATATCGAATTCAAAGTGCCATGCTATTATTACTTAATATTCATATTCATATTTCATATGGCGAAGGCATAGTCTTCTTTTTTCTCTCAAATAAATAAAAGCCTCATTGGCGCCAAGCGTGAGGGAATGCTAGACGTTTGGTAATTTCTCCTCCGACCAGGATAAAAGATCCCATTGAAGCGGCGGATCCCATGCATATTGTATGTACATCTGGTTGCACAAACTGCATAGTATCATAAAGAGCCACTCCCGGTATTACCCATCCGCCAGGAGAGTTTATAAATAAATACAGCTCTTGGGTATCATCCTCGATACTGAGATATATCATAAGACCAATAAGTTGATTTGAGATCTCGCTATCAACCTCTTGACCTAAAAAAAGTAATCTTTCTCGATAAAGTCGGTTGATTAGGGTCAAATTGTATCCCTTAAGAACCGTACAGGCGCCTTTTAACGCATACGGTTCAAAAAAAATCAATGTGTATATTCCAATACTTTTTCTTTTTTCATAGCAAGTTCCTTCTAACTTATAATAAAAGGATTTTTTTTCACTAAATATGAGTTTGTCTTCCTTTCCTTATAACGAATGTAAAAAAAAAAAAAAAAAGAATTCATTAAACTTATCCAATTAACTTCTCATTGATGGATTGTTTCATCGAGATCCAATCCAAATCACGATGTCATTTTCTTGTTCTTAAATGGGCCTCTTTAATCTTTTTAGGTTTATGCTCTACTCCGGGTAAAGATCCGCCCGATTTTGATTTGCACATATAGTACAAATGTTCCCATTACCACTTCTTTTTGTTATCCCCCCCTTTTTTTCAATTCATGCATTCCGTAAAAAAGGTTGACGGATTCATGCATATTACTCAATTGATTAACATAATAGTTTGAAAAAAATTTTTCTTTAAAAAAAGGAATACTTTATGATATAAAATAAAATAGAAATAGATATATTACCACTTGGTTTTTTTTAACGGAGCCTGGATACTTCAATGTAGTAGTCCAACTAAGACAACCATAAATTCTTCTAATTGATAATAGTAATCCGAATCCCCCCCAAAACGGATCTAATTGCACTTCACGCTCCAAAATTTTGATGATGAAATGAATCTTTCGTGGGCGAAACAGAGGATATCTCGATTGGGGAGAAAACGGGGAAATCCCATATGACCAAATATATCTGACAAGTCGCACTATATGTCAAGCCAAGATGCATCTTCCTCTCCAGGACTTCGAAAAGGTACTTTTGGGACACCAATAGGCATTAAATGAAATAAAAAAGAACTAAGTACTATATTTTACTTTGATGTGGAAACGTAACAAAGCCTTTCTTTTTCTTTATAATATTGTACTTTATCCTAATCAGATTTTATTCAATTCATAAGATTTTATTCATCATTTATGAAAATTTGATAAAGAAAGCAAGAAAAAAAGGGAAAATTATTACGAATAGTGTCCTCTAATGATGAACAAGTATGGGCACATTCGCTCATAGAAAATGGCATTCACTTCCCCATTGCGTATTGGTACTTATCGAGTATAGAATAAATCTGCTTCTCTTTGTTCCTACGAACAAAATTGTTCCATTATTACCAACAGAATAGAACAAATATGAACCCTTGCGTTGAAATAATTTACTAAAACTAAATAGGGGGGTCCATAACATAGTCATAGTATAGTCTTTTACAATGCAATAAAGTTACATAGTGTCTTTTTTCTTTCATAAAGGGGTATTTCCATGGGTTTGCCTTGGTATCGTGTTCATACCGTTGTATTGAATGATCCCGGACGGTTGCTTTCTGTTCATATAATGCATACAGCTTTGGTTGCTGGTTGGGCCGGTTCGATGGCCCTGTATGAAATAGCAGTTTTTGATCCTTCTGACCCTGTTCTTGATCCAATGTGGAGACAGGGTATGTTCGTTATACCCTTCATGACTCGTTTAGGAATAACCAATTCCTGGGGCGGTTGGAGTATCACGGGGGG